AAGAGAGTCTAAGACATTTTCTTCCCTCTCTTTTAAAGTTTTTATATATAAACTTGATTCCAATTTATTTTTTCCCTCTTCTTTTCTCCTATATAATATTATTTAATTAATTAGTGATACTTAGTGGGGGGATTTGAACAATAGTAGTAAACTTAACAGAAATAAGAAGTATTTTCAACCAAACTTGTGCCAGCAGTTGCGGTTATACAGGTGAGGCGGGGGAGAGTCGCGCGGCGGTAGTAATTTGATTAATAATAGATATTTTATTAGGATTGGGGTGGGTAAAATCTTCTTTATTCTTGTATGTATGAATAGTTATAGGTAAAATGCTAAGAAGATTAAGATTAGACCTGGATTAGATACCCAGTTATTCTAAGGGTAAAAATTTCACATGAGTAGTATTAGGGTGCTTGAACTTTAATGAATTTGGCGGTGTTTTAGTCTTGTTAGAGGAACTTGTTCTGTAATCGATGGTCCTCGATCAGGGAACTTTCTTTCGCTTTCAATTTGTATATCGCTGTCGTCAGAGGGCTTTTTTAGATGGCGCCTTCTTTTTTCATTATCTGAGGGACGTCAAGTCAAGGTGCAGTTAATAAGAAAGGTTGAATAATGAGTTACATTAAGTGTACTTATAAACGGAAAGAGTATGGAAATATTTGGGTAAGGTGGATTTATTTGTAAGTATTTACTAGAACGGAATACTGAAAAAGCTCTGAAATATGCACATATCGCCCGTCATTCTTGTCTTTAGACGAGACAAGTCGTAACATAGTAGCGGTATTGGAAAATGCTTCTTGAAGGGCAAAGTAGAGTTTAATAACGTTTCATTTACACTGAAAAAATTCTTTATAGATATTTTGAGGGAAAAGGTTATTTATGTTATAGAGTGTATTATTTAGTATAAGTAGATTAGTTTGAATTTGTTTTAATATAAGGGTACTGTAAGGGAAGGTTGATTAGAGAAAAGATGTTATTATTAAATTACCTTTTGTATTAGGGACACTTAAAATAGAGGCTTATTATAGTTATCCCGAAGTGTGTGTGGGCTAACTAAGGTTAAAGATATTGTTGCATAAATGTTGATAATTTTTGGTTAGAGATGAAATATTAGTCAAACGGCAGGGTATCTGGTTTTTTCATAAATAAATTGAATTTATGGGGTTGTTTACCTTTAAAGTGTTGTTAGGATTAGCTAATAATAGGTCAATATTAAATAAGGAGTTGTCTTTGATAGATTTAATAATGATTATTTGTTAGAGTTTGTTATTATTTAAGTGGGAAAGGTAAAGTATTATAGTAAAATTTGAAAATTATGAGAGTATGTAGTAGAGTGAGTTAATTATAGAAATATTGAGTATATTAGTAGTTTAGATGGAGTTTACATTAATGGACATAGAAAAAGAAGTAAGGGGAGATTGAAGTATTATTAAGGAACTCGGCACAGTAATCTTGCCTGTTTAATAAAAACATGGTTCTTCGGGGTTTGGTGAAGAATCTGGCCTGCCCACTGACTCGAGTTAAAGGGCTGCAGTATTTTGACTGTACAAAGGTAGCATAATCATTAGTCTTTTGATTGGAGGCTGGAATGAAAGGTTTGACAAGGTTACACTGTCTCAGTGATAAAGAATTAATTTTACGTCCTTGTGAAAAGGCAAGGATAACCTATAGGGACGAGAAGACCCTATAAAACTTAATTTTAATTAATGTGTTGTTTAGACGATTAATACAATATACTTATTAAGGATTTGCTGGGGCGGTATTTATTTTACATAAATTTGATGAAATAGTAATTATTAGCTTGGGCAATGATCCGATATTTAGGTCGATAAGAAGAAAGAGTTACTTTAGGGATAACAGCGTAATGGTCTCTGAGAGTTCTTATTGACGGGGCTGTTTGCGACCTCGATGTTGGATTAGGGAGTCTTCTTGGCGCAACTGTTAAGAAAGATAGTCTGTTCGACTATTAAACCCTTACATGATCTGAGTTTAGACCGGCGTGAGCCAGGTTGGTTTTTATCTTTTATTGGTGGAAGTGAAGCGGTAGTACGAAAGGACCCCCCAGTTCTCAAATGGTTTGTGTATATATTTAAAGGTATTGATATTAAAAGGTTGTCGGTTAAGATTAAGTTGGTGATGTTCAAACGAAAGTGGAACTGACTTGGCAGATTAGAGTGCGTTGAATTTAGAATTCGAAAAGGTATGATTACAGTTAGTAATTACTGTGGCAGATTTAAGTGCATAGAATTTAAGCTTCTAGAATGGGGCTTCTCCTGTAATAATAGAGTGATTATTGGTTATTGTGTTGGTATTAGAGTTTGTGTTTGTATTAGTGGGCGTGGCTTTTTTTACATTATTGGAGCGCAAAGTGTTGGGATATATTCAGATTCGGAAGGGGCCTAATAAGGTGGGGTTATTTGGATTGGTGCAGCCTTTTGCTGATGCCATTAAGTTGTTCGTTAAAAGTTTGGTTTATGTAAGAATGGGAAATTATGTGGTTTTCTATGTTAGTCCCGGCTTGATGCTGGGGTTAATATTGTCTATTTGGTCTGTTATACCCTGAGTGGGTGGAGCATTTGACTTTTCTTGGGGGGTATTATATTTCTTGTGTGTAAGAAGTTTTGGGGTATATTGTTTGTTTGGATGTGGGTGAGCTTCAAATTCGAAGTATGGATTGTTGGGGGCTATGCGGGGGGTTGCTCAGACTATTTCTTATGAGGTGAGATTAGCGATAATTTTAATCGGAGTAGGTTTATTAGGTTTAAGATATGATTTATTTGTATATGGTCAGATGCAGAGTTATATTTGATTTGGTTTAGTGGCTTATCCTTTAACTGTTTGTTGAGTGGCGTCTATTCTTGCAGAAAGTAATCGAAGTCCTTTTGATTTTGCTGAGGGGGAATCTGAATTGGTATCGGGGTTTAATGTAGAGTATAGAGGAGCCTTGTTTGCTTTTCTTTTTATGGCAGAATATGGGATGATGATAGTAATAAGCTCGATAAGAGTTGTTATGTTTTTTGGGGGCATAGATTACTTTCTTTTGGGTTTGTGGATAATTATGTTTTTTATTTGAGTTCGTGGTAGTTTTCCTCGATATCGTTATGATAGGTTGATGTATTTGGTATGGAGGAAGTTTTTACCTTTGGTAATGCATTGATTGTTAGTGCTCGGGGGGTTAGTTGTTATGGTTGTGTGGGCGATGTCAAAGGATAGTTTAAAAAAAATTAGGGCTTTGGAAGCTTTGGATAAGTAGTCTTTTCTTTGAGATGAGTAATGCAGGTTTGTTAGTGGTGTTTGGGGGGTTGCTTAGATTGGTGATGGTTCACAAGCACATTATTAGAATATTGTTGAGATTAGAGTTTACTATCCTGGGTCTTGTTTTAATAGTTGTTGGTTTGGTGTGTTTAGGGTTAAGAAATGGATTAATATTAATGGTTTTTTTAGGTTTTACTGTGTGTGAGGGTGTGTTAGGGCTGGGGATTTTAATTAATCTTGTTCGGAATTATGGCAGAGATTTTTATTCAGGTGTAAGAGTAGTTCAATGTTAGAGTTGATTGGGCTTTTGATGGGAATGGTGGTGGGGGGTTGGCTAGATCTGGGTTTTACATTAATAGTTATGATAATTGGTTTGGTTCTGGGGTCTATAATTAGCTTATTATATGTTGGTTATCAAGATTTGGTAATGAGGGTATTTGGGGTGGGGTTAGGGGGGGATGTTATGTCTGTGGGATTGATTTGACTTAGAATGTGAATTACCCTGCTGATATTGATGGCCAGCTTAAAAGGGGGAAGGGTAGATGGGTGATTTGTATGCTTGGTTTTGGTATTAGCACTTTTGTTAGTGGGGGTCTTTTTAAGAATAGATTTAGTTTGGTTTTATGTAATGTTTGAAGGGGTATTAATACCAACTTTTCTTTTGCTTGTGGGGTATGGCTATCAACCTGAGCGTTTGCAAGCTGGCCTGTATTTAATTTTTTATACTGTATTTGCCTCACTACCGTTGTTGCTTATAATTTTGTGGTGAGAGAGTAAGAGATGTAGTAGATCTATGGTGTGTTTGATTAATTGGGCGGGGCATGGGCTAGGGCTGGGGCTCGTTTTTTATTTAGCGGGGGTGGGGGCATTTATAGTAAAAATGCCTTTGTTTCTGGTGCATCTATGGTTGCCTAAGGCTCATGTGGAAGCACCTGTTTCTGGTTCTATAGTATTGGCCGGGGTGTTATTGAAAATAGGTGGATTTGGGTTGATTCGCTTATGTCCTCTGTTTGTTGGTTGAGTTAGGGTGACGAGATGGTTTTGAGTGAGTTTAAGTTTATGGGGGGGAATTTACTTGAGCTTGGTTTGTTTACGGCAGGGAGATGTAAGGGCACTGATTGCGTACTCGTCTGTTGTTCATATGGGATTAGTGGTGGGGGGGATTATGTCTATGAGAGTAATTGGTTTTATGGGCAGATATGTTTTAATGATAGGACATGGTTTATGTTCTTCGGGGCTGTTTTGTTTAGCTGCAGTGACTTATGATCGGGTGGGGAGACGAAGAATTTTGGTAACTAGGGGATTTTTGGCGCTGATCCCCAGAGGGGGGTTGATGTGATTTTTACTATTAAGAGCTAATATAGCAGCTCCTCCGACGATTAACTTATTGGGGGAGATTAGATTACTAGGAAGACTTCTGGGTTGGAGTAGCCTATCTCTAGTGGGTCTCGGCTTAGTGTCTTTTCTTAGTGCTAGCTATTCTCTTTATTTATTTACTAGAAGCCAGCATGGGGAAACGATGGGGGGAGTAGGGGGTTTTGAGGGGTTTTATTCTAGTGAGTATTTACTTTTATTGTTGCATTGAATTCCATTAAATTTTATTTTTATTAAAAGAGATTTATTTGTCTTGTATTTAAGTAGTTTATGTAGAATGAGAGACTGTGGCGTTCTTGGAGCCTAAGAGGCCTTAAATAATTTGATTTCTGGCCATGGGTAGTGTATGAAGAGCGGTATTGGGTGTAGTTAGCTTGGTGTGTTTTTTTGCGGGGATAGTTGAATTATTATATGATATGAGACTGGTGATTTCCTGAAGATGTGTGGGGTTCGGTAGATTGAACATAAGTGTGGTGGTGCTAATTGATTATATGTCTTTAGTTTTTTGTGGGGTTGTTTTGTTTATTACTGGGGTAGTTTTACGCTATAGTGAATTTTATATGGGAATAGAGGTGAACAGGTCGCGGTTTTTTTATTTAGTTCTTTTGTTTGTGGGCTCGATGTTGGTGGTAATTTTAAGCCCCAGTTTTTTGAGATTACTGTTAGGGTGAGATGGGCTGGGGCTTGTTTCATATTGTTTAGTAATTTATTATCAGAATGGTAAGTCTTATAGTGCGGGGTTTTTGACTATTATAAGTAATCGTTTAGGTGATGTAGGGCTTTTGTTAGCTATTGGGGGATTAATAGGGTATGGAAGCTGAAGTTTTTACGGTGTGTGGTTTGATTTATATTGGTGGGTTGCTTGGTGTGTTTTATTGGCTGGGATAACTAAAAGAGCTCAGATTCCCTTTGCTGCGTGGTTGCCTGCGGCAATAGCTGCTCCGACTCCTGTTTCTGCTCTTGTTCATTCTTCTACTTTAGTTACTGCTGGTGTATATTTACTAATTCGGTTTACTTGATTTGTTGGGGGTGAGGGGTGCTTTATGGTGTTTATTATGTATGCAGGGCTTGTGACTATAGGATTAGCTGGCTGGGCGGCAATTTTTGAGTGTGATCTTAGGAAGGTGATTGCTTTGTCAACTTTGAGACAGCTTGGTTTAATAATGGTGGTAGTAGGGGTGGGGGGTTATGGTTTGGCCTTTTTTCATTTAATTACTCATGCAATGTTTAAGGCTCTTCTTTTTTTGGGGGCAGGGAAGGTTATTCATAGAATGGGTGGAAATCAGGATCTTCGGGTAATAGGAAGAATTGTTGGAGGCCTTCCTCTGACCAGAATGATGATGGGGTTAGCCAGTTTAGCGTTATGTGGTTTTCCTTTTTTAGCGGGGTTTTATTCTAAGGATATGATTTTGGACTATATAATGGCGGGATATTTGGGTTGATTTGGGGTTATTTTGATGTTAGTGGGCACTTTTTTTACTTGACTGTATTCTGTTCGGTTAATTTGGGTGGTAATAGGGGGGTGATGAATAAATAGTGTAGTTAGAAGATTGATGGATGATGAGTCGGGCTACACTACACCCATGTTACTTTTAGCGATGGGGGCTATGTTGAGTGGGTCTGGTTTGGCGTGAGTAATTTTACCTCTTCCCGGGGTTGATTGATTTTATAGCGAGGTCAAATTGGTTCCGGCTGCTCTTGTTTTGCTAGGGGTGGTTGGTGGGTACGGCCTAAGTTTTAATTATGTAAGAGAGTTTGTGGCTGTTTCTGGGGTTCGGGGGGTTAGTAGCGGGTTGGTGGGATTATTTTTTATCTCAGGGGCTGTTTTAATTAGTAAGCCTTTGCGTATAGGGGAAGGGGTTGTTTCTTTGGTAGATCGGGGCTGGGGGGAGGTCTTGGGTGGTCAAGGGGTACATCAGATGTGGGGTTTAGTTTCCTATTATTTACAGTGAATACAAGAAAATACTGTCAGGGTCTTTTTAATAATTGGGCTGGGTTGGGCTGTGTTATTTATTTTGGTGTGTTCAAACAGTTTAAGAGAATAGAGCTCTGAAGAAGCTAAGGGGGGATAGTCCTTTGAACAATATGGCCGATAAAGGTGGTAAAGTGTAAATTTATTTATGAGCAGGACTCTGTTGTTAATTATATGATGGTGTAAGGGCACGAGGAGGTTTGAGTTCCTAGGATTCTTTAAACCGGGGAGTCGTATATAGGCCCCAATCTTTTTTATGTGTGATTGGGGCCGTCGGTCAGCCCCAAGGGTGAGCCCTATTCTGGCTTACAAAGGCAGCGTTTTGATTAAACTATTGGGGCATGGAAGTTACTAAGAAGATTGATTCTTATTATTTGCTTTCAAAACAAAGGCTGGTGGCTTAGTAACTATATTTTTTTTATGAGGGGAAGAATGAGGATTAAGATGAAGTACAGGGCGGTTAGAATTTGTCCTACTACAATGTATGGGGGCTCTACTGGTCGGGCTCCGATTCATGTTAATAATATAAATACGCTGGTGAAGTTTCAGAATAGAAATTTGCTTGGTAGACTGAAGGAGGTTACTTTTAGGGTTTTTGTGGAAATTAAGGGAAATAGGTATAAGACTAGGATGGCTCTTAAGAGAGCGCTTAAGCCTCCTAGTTTATTAGGAATTGAGCGTAGAATTGCATATGCGAAGAGGAAATATCATTCTGGTTGAATGTGGATGGGTGTTACAAGAGGGTTTGCTGGAATGAAGTTTTCTGGATCGATTAGTAGGGAGGGGTGTAGTCAGCTGATGGAGAATAGAACTAGTAGAGGGGGAATCGTTCCGTAGAGATCTTTTCTTGAAAAGAAGGGGTGGAATGGGACTTTATCTCTTCTTCTGTTAATTCCTAAGGGGTTATTAGAGCCTGTTTGGTGGAGGAAGAGGAAGTGTATTAATACTATAAATGTTACGATGAATGGGGTGATGAAGTGGAATGCGAAGAAGCGAGTGAGGGTGGCGTTTTCTACGGCGAAGCCCCCTCAGATTCATTGAACTAAGCTGGTGCCAACATAGGGGATTGTTGAAAGTAGGTTTGTAATAACGGTGGCTGCTCAGAAGGATATTTGTCCTCAGGGGAGAACATAGCCTAAAAATGTAGTTATTATAACTAGTAGAAGAATAGTAATTCCTGATGTTCAGGTGAGGTGGAGTGTAAAGGAGTTGTAGTAGATTCCCCTGGCTACATGTATGTAGAGGCAAATAAAGAAGAGGCTTGCTCCGTTAGAGTGGATTGACCGGATGAGTCAACCCAGTGAAACGTTGTGTGTAATGTGAGTTACTGTGAAAAAGGAGATGTCAGTGTTTGCGGAAAAGTGGAGTGCTAGAAATAATCCGGTTAAGATTTGGATTAGTAAGCATATTCCTAGTAGGGATCCCATGTTTCACAGGTAAGAGATATTAGACGGGCTGGGTAGGTCAATTAGGGTGGAATTTATGATTTTTCCAAGAGGATGGGTGGTGCGTATGGGCTTGGTCATATATTGTGCTTCGAAGAGGCCCTTCTGTTATTTTTACTAGTTGTGTGATTACTAGGAGTGTAATTAATAGGAATGTGACTAAAATAATCGTTATTGGGGATAGGGAGGGGGAGAATAGGGTTTTAAATGTGAGTGTTGGTTGGGAAAAGTTGAAGTAGGAAGAGGTACTGAAAGAGTATAAGAGGGGAACAGTGAGTAGTGGGAGTGGAAGAATGTAGGGGTTTGTTGTTTTAGAGCTTGGTGCTAGTCTTGCAACATAGGTGAGGAGAACTAGGATGCCCCCAATGAAGACTAGGACTAGGATGTAGCTGAGTCACGAGGCTCGGGTTAGGGTGAAGATTCTAATTGAGGAGGCTAATGCTGTGAAAATTACTGTTAGTGCAAGGGCTAGAGGGTGGTGAAGTTGAAGAAAGATAACTCTTAGCGGTAATATTAATAGGAGGATAATTATTCTAGAGCTTGCAGCTAATTTGACATTGAAGTTGTCATGTGTTTTACACCACAAGAATAGATTAGTAACGATTTTATTCGTTAATTATAAGTTAGCGGCTTAATTTAGACTAATCTTTAGTAAGAATTGACTTCAATTAACTATTAACAGTAGTTTGCCTGGTTTTGGCTTTTACTAAAAGTAAGTGGGAGGGCCAATGATCCAGGTCGAAACTGAGTGCATCTAAATGCTTCTTACTTAGGCGCAACCCGGGGGTTATGGCTGATTGCAAATCAAATATTATATGTTAATTATGCACCTACAATGCTCAGGATAGGGCTCCCTTGGTTCACTCGTAAATTAAGCCGATAATTAAGATGGTTATAACAAGGGCGAAGGTTGGGAGGAGGCTAGTGGGGGGGATTTTAGTAAGGAGAACGGGGACGGGTAGGAGGATGGTGATTTCTACGTCAAAGACTAGGAAGATTACGGCAATAAGGAAAAATTGGAGGGAGAATACTATTCGGTTTGATTGGAAGGGGTCAAAGCCGCATTCGAATGGTGAGGATGCTTTACGGGATAATAGGTTGGTCTTAGTTATGAGGGGTATTAATGACAGGAGTAGGAGGATAATGATAATAATTGATGTGATAATATTGAGTAGTATTATTATATTTAATTGTTAAACTTTTTAGTTGGAAGCTAAAGGTACTATTTATACTAATATAATATATTCCTCATCAGTAAATTGAGATATAAAGGAATAGTCAGACTACATCTACAAAGTGTCAGTATCAGGCGGCAGCTTCAAAGCCGAAGTGGTGGTGACCGGAGAAGTGGTGAGCAGCTAGTCGGGCTAGGCATACCATTAGAAAGGAGGAGCCAATAAGGACATGGAGACCATGAAACCCTGTTGCGACAAAGAAGGTGGAGCCGTAGATTGAGTCTCTGATAGTGAAAGGAGCTTCGATGTATTCGAATGCTTGGAGGGCAGTGAAGTAAATACCTAAGATTAGTGTGAGGAAAAGTGCTGCTTTGCTTTGAGATAGGTTATTTTCTATGAGGCTGTGGTGGGCCCAGGTTACTGTGACTCCTGAGGCTAATAGGATAGCTGTGTTTAGAAGGGGGACTTGAAATGGATTAAAGGGTGAGATGTGAGTAGGGGGTCATAGAGACCCGATTTCTGGTGTAGGGGCCAAGCTTCTGTGATAAAAGGCTCAGAAGAATGAGGCAAAGAAGAAGATTTCGGATACAATGAATAAAATTATTCCTCATTTTAGGCCTGTTACTACTTTACAGGTGTGGAGTCCTTGAAGGGTTCTTTCTCGGGATACATCTCGTCATCATTGAATTGTTGTTAGCACCAGGATAGTGCCCCCTGTTAGGGCGAGGGCTGGGGTAAGTGTGTGAAATCAGAATACGTTTCCTGTGGTTAAGCAGCACGCCCCTAGTGAGGCAGTTAGAGGTCAGGGACTTTTTTCGACTAAGTGGTAGGGGTGATTGGTCATAATTTCTTTCTCTGATATATAGAGTTGTTAGTACTGTGAATACGTAGGCTTGGATGACGGCTACTGCTGATTCTAGTATAATTAGTATTAATTGTGTTGGTATTAAAATGATGTAGGTTATAAAGTTAGTATTGGCTAGGGCGTTTCTGAGGAGCGTTATTAGGAGGTGGCCTGCAATTATATTGGCTGTGAGTCGTACTGAGAGGGTAATGGGTCGGATAAAGTTGCTTGTGGTTTCGATACATACTATAAATATTATTAGGGGGGTGGGGGTTCCTTGTGGGACTAAGTGGGCTAATGAGTGAAGGGTGTTTTGTAGTCAGCCGTAAAGAATGGCTGTTAGTCATAGGGGGACGGCAATGGAGAGAGCAAAGGATAGGTGTCTTGATGCGGTAAAAATGTAGGGGGTTAGTCCTAAGACGTTATTGATTAAGATGAATAGAAATAAAGTGATGAGGATAAGGGGGGAGCTGGTGGGGTGAGATGGCCCTAGTAAGGTTGATAATTCCTTTTTTAGGCTGGTGATTAGAAGTGTAAGGAAGGATGAGAGTTTTGAGGGGGTTAATCAATAACTAGGGGGAAAAAATCTGAGGATTAGTAGTGAGCTTAATCAGTTTAGGTTAAGATTTAGGATTGAAGTGGAGGGGTCGAAGATGGAGAACAGGTTATTTATCATGCTCAGGTGAAGAATGTGTTTGTGATTGGGGGGTGAGGCAAGGGAGTTGGCTGTGGAAAGAAATAGTTTATCTTTACTGTTAGAGTTAAAATTATTCTAGGGAAAAATAGTGCCAGGGTGATTCATTGAGTGGGGAATATTTGGGGAATTAAGATATATCTAATGATAATTTTATTATGACAAAATAATGTTATTTGTTAACTAATATCTTCATTAGGAGTATAATTACTATAGGTTGACTTAAGAGGTCAGTGCTTGATGTTCAGCCACCTAATGTTAGCTAGATGTTATCACTCATTTGGAGAATTTTATAGGGGGGACTGCCTCAATTATGATAGGTATAAAGCTATGATTTGCTCCGCAGATTTCAGAACACTGTCCAAATCAGACCCCTGGGTGAGAGATGGAGAAAGAGATTTGGTTTAATCGTCCTGGGATGGCATCGGCCCTTACGCCTAGAGCGGGGATGGCTCATGAGTGAATTACGTCAAGGGCTCTAATCAATATGCGGATTTGAGAGTTGGTGGGGACTACGGTTCGGTTGTCTACCTCTAAGAGGCGGAACTGGTCGGGGGTTGGATCTGAAATTATGTAGGAGTCAAATTCTAGGTTGGTAAAGTCTGAGTATTCGTAGGATCAATATCATTGGTGTCCTATGGTCTTTACCGTTAAGGATGGGGTTTTGACTTCATCTAAGAGGTATAGGAGACGTAGGGAGGGGAGAGCGATAAAAATTAAGATGATTGCTGGGAAGATTGTTCAGATGGTTTCAATTTCTTGCCCCTCTAGAAGTTGGGTATTAATTAGTTTATTAAGTATTAGTATAATAAACATGTAAGAGACTAGGGATATGATAAGAACCAAGATTAGGAGGGCATGGTCGTGAAATATAATTAGTTGTTCTATCAAAGGCGAGGCGCTGTTTTGGAAAAGAAGAGTGTAGGGGGCTGCCATATATTATTTGATTAGGGAAGATATTTGAGTATATGTGTGATCTTGCGGGGGAAAGCCGTGGTGTCACTCAAGTGCGTGACTTTTTGAGGTTGAGAATAGCAGGGGACGTTGGCTAATAAGAGCTTCTCATATGATGAAGAGAAATATTATTACCCCTACAAAGGATATAATGGAGCCGATTGATGATACGATGTTTCATGTGGTGTAGGCGTCTGGATAATCAGAATACCGGCGTGGTATTCCTCTGAGTCCTAGGAAGTGTTGGGGAAAAAAGGTTAAGTTGACTCCTAGAAATATGATAATAAAATGAATTTTTCTTCAGGTTGGGTTTAGTGTTACTCCTATTATTAAAGGGAATCAAAACGTTATTCCTCCTAGGATGGCGAAGACAGCCCCTATTGATAGTACATAGTGGAAGTGGGCTACTACATAGTAGGTGTCGTGAAGTATAATATCAATGGAGGAGTTTGCTAAAACTACTCCAGTTAGGCCTCCTACTGTGAATAGGAATACGAAACCGAGGGCTCATAATAATGGAACATCGTAGGAGAGGGGGGTTCCGTGGATGGTGGCTAGTCAGCTAAAAATTTTAATTCCTGTGGGGACGGCAATGATTATTGTAGCTGCGGTGAAGTAGGCTCGTGTGTCAACGTCTATTCCTACTGTAAATATGTGATGTGCTCATACGATAAATCCTAGGAGGCCAATTGCTACTATGGCGTAGATTATTCCTAGGGACCCGAAGGCTTCTTTTTTTCCTCTTTGTTGAATAATGATGTGGGAGATTATTCCGAAGCCGGGGAGAATTAGAATATAGACTTCTGGGTGGCCAAAGAATCAGAATAGGTGTTGGTATAGGACTGGGTCTCCGCCGCCAGCGGGGTCGAAGAAGGATGTATTGAAGTTGCGATCAGTTAATAGTATTGTAATGGCTCCCGCTAGAACTGGAAGGGATAAAAGTAGTAGGATGGCGGTAAGTTTTACTGATCATACAAATAAGGGTATTTGTTCTAGAAGTATTCCTTGAGATCGTATGTTGATAATGGTTGTAATGAAATTAATGGCTCCTAAAATTGAGGATGCTCCTGCAAGATGAAGGGAAAAGATTGCTATGTCGACTGATGGGCCTGTGTGGGCTAAATTAGAGGCTAAGGGGGGATATACAGTTCACCCTGTCCCTGCGCCTTTTTCAACTGCAGAGGACGCAATTAGTAGGAAGAATGCGGGGGGAAGAAGCCAGAAGCTTATATTGTTTAGCCGGGGAAAGGCTATGTCTGGGGCCCCTAATATGAGAGGGACTAGTCAGTTTCCGAAACCTCCGATTATGACTGGTATTACTATAAAGAAGATTATCACAAAGGCATGAGCAGTAACGATTACGTTATAAATTTGGTCGTCTCCAATAAGGCTGCCCGGTTGCCCCAGTTCTAGGCGAATTAGTATTCTTAAGGCAGTTCCTACTATGGCGGCTCAAGCGCCGAAGATTAAGTATATTGTTCCGATATCTTTGTGGTTAGTAGAGAATAATCATCGCGTCAGGCTTAATAGTTTAGATAGAACGTTAAATTGCAAGTTTAAAGGAGCCGGTTAGGCTAAAGCTTAAGGATACTTATTTTTAACTTTGAAGGTTAATAGTTTAGATAACTTAAAGCTTTATATGGGGGTGAGGAGAATCACGAGGGGGAGGGCAACATTAGATGTAATAATAAGTGAACCTTTTCATGGGGTGATATTTAATGGTGTTTGTGGGGGTAATTGTAAGTGGAGGCTGGTTATTAATAAGGCATAGTTGATTCGCATATAAAAAAAGAGTGTGAATACACTTCTTCATGCCAGAATTAGGGCTGGTGCATATAGGTTTTCTAAGGAGAAAACTTGTAGAGCTAATCATTTAGGGATGAATCCGGTAAAAGGGGGTATTCCTCCCAAGGAGAGGGTGATAATAAAGATTAGGGTAAGAGAAAGAGGGGCGGTCGTTTTGATTATGTTAGATTGAAGAAGGTGAATTATATTGAGGGAGGAGAACAGGGTAACAATTGTTATTGTTAGGAGAATATATGTGCAGATGTAGAAGATTGTTCTTTGAGAAGACAGGGGGGCTAGTGATGTGATTCAACCTAAGTGGGAAATGGAGGAGTAGGCTATAAGTTTACGCAGTATTAATTGATTTAATCCTCCGATAGCCCCTAGAATAGCGGAGGCTAAGCCGAATGAAATTATTAAATGTGCTTTTAACGGAGATATAATAAGAAGGGCTAAGGGGGCCAGCTTTTGTCATGTTATTAGAAGACCTAATGAAAATCATGATAAACCTTCTGCTAAGGCTGGGAATCAGAAGTAGATCGGAAATATTCCTAGTTTAGTTGTGAATGCGAGTGTGAGCATAATAGATCAGAGGTCGTGGAAAAAGGTAAAGCTTATTGGGCTGTCTTGTTGGGCTAGAATTCCTCTTAAAAGGAGGGTGAGTGAGCCTATGACTTGAATCAGGAAGTATTTAATTATGACTTCGGAGCTGGTTTTGCTTGAGTTTATGATGAGGGGGATGAAGGCTATTATATTTATTTCTAGGCCAATTCAGGCTGTAAATCATGAGGTTGAGGTCATCACTAGTACAGTACTAAAGAAAAGTAATCCTAAGATAATTAAATTTGGTATTAGAAAGAAGATTAATCTATAAATGGGGTATGGACCCAGTAGCTTTATTTAGCTTATCTTTCTAGCGGGAGTATTAATGGTACGTGGTCTACCTTATCACAGTAGGGCCTTATTCAGGTATCCCGCTTTATGATCTATAAAATATCTATGTACTGTAGAAGTATATTTATATATATATAATTATAATTAGATATATTATAATGGATACCTTTGAAATACTAATAACCTGATCTAGTCAATAATAGGTATTGTCTGTAGTTTAGGCTCCTGAAGGAGACCCCGAAGGGAAGACTTATGTAACATTGTAGAGAATTGATATAACTAAGCAATTACTGTGACTCTTTGATACCGTCTAATCGGCCGAGATAACTTTCTTTCAATAGAACCTTTGAGATACTGAAATTCTAGAAAACGAGATATGAATGTAATATATTTATTTTACATATATATAAGCTATGATATCAACTAATATAAATAGGGTAAAGAGGGGAGAGAAATCTATTATAAGTCTTAGACTCTCAAAAAAAAAAAA